ATGAGAATTTTAAAAAGTCACCCTTTATTTAGCCTAATCAATGGTTATTTAATTGATTCACCACAACCTTCTAATATTAGTTACCTTTGAAACTTTGGATCTTTACTAGGATTTTGTTTAGTAATACAGATCGTTACTGGGGTTACTTTAGCTATGCACTACAATCCTAGTGTATTAGAAGCATTTAATTCAGTAGAACATATAATGAGAGATGTAAATAATGGATGATTAATACGTTATTTACACTCAAATACTGCTTCAGCATTCTTCTTTTTAGTGTACTTACACGTAGGAAGAGGTTTATATTATGGATCATATAAAGCACCTAGAACATTAGTATGAGTTATAGGTACTATTATATTAGTTCTAATGATGGCAACCGCCTTTTTAGGATATGTTTTACCTTATGGTCAAATGTCTTTATGAGGAGCTACAGTTATAACTAATTTAATGAGTGCTATACCCTGAGTAGGACAAGATATAGTTGAATTTATTTGAGGTGGTTTTTCTGTTAACAATGCTACATTAAATAGATTTTTTGCTTTACATTTTGTTCTTCCATTCGTACTAGCTGCATTAGCTTTAATGCATTTAATTGCATTACACGATAGTGCAGGTTCAGGTAATCCTTTAGGAGTATCAGGAAACTATGACAGACTTCCTTTCGCTCCTTATTTTATATTTAAAGATTTAATAACTATTTTCTTATTTATAGTAGTGCTATCTATATTTGTGTTTTTCATGCCTAATGTTCTTGGTGACAGTGAAAACTATGTAATGGCTAACCCTATGCAAACACCGCCGGCTATTGTGCCTGAGTGATATCTTTTACCTTTCTATGCCATATTAAGATCTATACCTAACAAATTATTAGGTGTTATTGCAATGTTTTCTGCAATTTTAATAATAATGATTATGCCGTTTACAGATTTAGGAAGAAGTAGAGGATTACAATTCAGACCTTTAAGTAAAATAGCTTTTTTTATCTTTGTAGCAAATTTCTTAGTTTTAATGCAACTAGGAGCTAAACACGTTGAATCTCCATTTATAGAATTTGGTCAAATAAGTACAGTCTTATATTTTTCACATTTCTTAATAATAGTACCTTTAGTAAGTTTATTAGAGAATACTTTAATAGATTTACATTTAAATAAAAAATAACACTATTATGGTTTATTCTGTTTTTAATATATCCACCTAAACCACACAATAATTTAACATACGCTATTCCTACTTTATTAATACCCGTAAGCCAGAATATTATTTATGTGTAGCATATTTAGTTAAAGCAGCTGCTGGGTTATGTCTAATTTTTTACAAATTATGACGGTAACCTACTTAAGTTATATGATGTTTTTATCTATTTATATGCTTAAAAATAAAAAATGTTTTATATTTTTTTATATTTTTTTTTTATTATAATAATATAAAATATTACTATTTTACATTCTTCTTTCACCTGAGATTTCACCACACCTAGTACATTCATTCCTAACTAAAAGCGATTTGTCTACCTGTGGATAACTTCTAGTAACCCAGAAATGATTACAATCGGGATACTTACTTTTTTTAGCCACTTTAAAGGAACTAATAGGTATTAAAGGTAACGTGAAAGGAAGTGTAGCAACAGTTATAATTATAAAAATTATAAACATAACTCAATTAAAGTTTATAGATAAAAGGCCTAACAAATAAGGATACACTTGCAATAATATATCAAATGAAATAAAACTACTCTGTAATGGTAGACTTGCAAATGCATGAGGTTTAGGCGGACTACATAATGCTCACTCTAAGCTAGTGTATGCCCTAGATAATAAATGTTGTAAGTAATCAGTGTAAAATTGAGGTGTTGCTCATGGGTATCTAGACACACCTTTTCCTTCTACTAATTGCATGTAAACTATATTTAAAAATAATCAAGTTGCTACTACAGAAATTATAGAACCAAAACTACTTATTAGATTTCAACCTGCAAAAGCATCGGGGTAATCACTTATTCTTCTAGGCATACCTTGTAAACCTAAGAAATGTTGAGGAAAGAAAGTTACATTAACTCCGATAAATAAAATTCAGAAATGAACTTTTCCTAACATTCTGTTGTAATCTAAACCTAACATTTTAGGTATTCAAAAATATCATGCACTAAATAAAGCAAATACTGCACCCATACTTAAAACATAGTGGAAATGTGCTACAACGTAATAAGTATCGTGAAATGCAATATCAAGAGATGCATTAGCTAACACTACTCCACTTAATCCACCTATAGTGAACATAAATACAAAACCTAAAGCAAATAACATCGAAGGTGTTAATACTAAAGATCCTCCATAACAAGTAGCTAATCAACTAAATATTTTAATCCCCGTAGGTACTGCAATTATTAAAGTTGCGGCTGTAAAGTAAGCACGTGTGTCTACGTCTAATCCTACACTGTACATGTGATGACTTCACACTACAAACCCTAGCACACCTATAGACATCATTGCGTATACCATACCTAGGTATCCAAATACACTTTTATTGGAACTAGCTGAAATAGTTGTACTGATTATACCAAACCCAGGTATTATTAAAATATAAACTTCAGGATGTCCAAAAAATCAGAATAGGTGTTGATATAATATCGGGTCACCACCACCTGCTACTTCAAAGAAGGATGTATTAAAATTCCTATCAGTTAACACCATAGTAATACCACCTGCTAATACTGGTAATGATAATAACAATAGCACTGCTGTTACTATTACCGCTCAACCGAATAATGCTAATTTGTGTAATCTTATCCCTGGACTTCTCATATTTAAAATTGTTGTAATAAAATTCATAGCACCTAATAAACTACTTATACCTGAAAGATGTAAAGCAAATATCGCTAGATCTACACTAGGTCCACTGTGACTTTGTATACCTGATAAAGGAGGGTACAATGTTCATCCTGTACCTGCACCATTTTCGATTGTACTAGCAAATATAAATAACACTAAACTCGGTGGAAGTAATCAAAAACTTATATTATTTAATCTGGGAAACGCCATATCGGGACCTCCTACTAATAGAGGTAATAGAAAATTACCAAATCCTCCTATTAATGCAGGCATAACCATAAAGAAGATCATAAGAATTGCGTGTGCAGTGATTATACTATTATAAAGTTGGTTATCTGCTATATATTGAACACCTGGCCCTGATAATTCAAGTCTAATTAATACTGAAAATGCAGTACCTAGTAATCCTGAGAACAGAGCAAAAATAAGGTATAATGTACCTATATCTTTTGCATTACTAGATAAAAATCAACGTTCTCATCATAAACTGATTTGTGACAATTTCATTGTAATATTACTTTCATTCTTATTGTTAATAAAATATGAGTAAAATCTACATAATTTGTTAAATAATTAGTAATTATCTATAATAGGGATAACAAAAAATAACCTATTATGTGAAGTAAAACGTATAGTATTTTATTAACTATTAGATATAATTATATTACCGGAAGCCTTGTACAATTTTTTTATAATTAGGTTCGAGATATCGGGTTAAAAGGAACTATCGCACATGTAATACGTTTAAACCTGTCCCCACGTAAAAGTTTATGCCTTTGTTATATTTCTAGGATTAGATTATTGTGATGTTACAGTAAATACATTGCTTACATAGAAACAAGTATCGTTCTAATATAGGTAAATCTATAAAAATAATGCCGCAATAATATAAAAAAAAATTAGACATCACAACACAAAGACACCATGATAAATGCGAACATACTCATAACTATTGCAAAACTAAACCTGTGTAATAAAATTATTGTACTACTAAGAAAAGCTTTCTAGTTACACTCAGGATAAAGGCACCAAAAACAACACCAATTACTACACCAGTTACTATTAACCCTAGATACATACGCACCCTAGACCTATGCATAACAAAAAATAAGTGGTTTAAATAGCTGACCATTTATGTAGCTAACTTTATTACCGATACCGCTTTATAATTGCAACGGTTGATGTAACCTAATAGATATAAAGCTATAATATGTGCGTTTTAAGGTGTACATTATTGTGTTACTATATTTTTTTCTCATTGTAACACATTTTATAATTTTTTTGTAATAATACAAGTTAAATAAAATACCTTTATATAATTTTTTTATGGTCATATATATGAATGCAACGATACGATTTAACCAAAAAACATCATTTTATTTAGATTAAATTCCATTTAGTTGTATACATATATGTCACTGTTTTTTATAACTTTTTTTTTATATTTATTATTAATATGGCAATTAGTGTTTAGTTATTGACGTTTAACTTTTTACATATATAATAAAAAATGAACTTAAACTGTTAAATTTAACTTTTTAAAACGTAGTACAGACAATTAGACCTAGACATACAACTATATTGAATATTACATCTTTAATTAATACGATACAGAAAATAATAACTTTTTTTTTATAATAAACTTATATTGCTGGGTATGATTTCAAAACTATACACTACACAAGGTACTAACACTATAAATGCTATAACTATGGGAAGTAAAATTGTTCAGGAGAACGACATTAACTGATCATAACGTATTCTAGGGAAAGAAGCTCTAACTCATATAAATATGAATATCATAATAGATGATTTAGTTCCTAAGATCAAACCTGATAACATTCCTTCTAATAACGGACTATCAAACATTTCGATAGCTCCGTAACCTGTTTCATATATAACATAAGATAATATACTATAATCTAAAAGATATCCACCTAAAAATAGCATAGTATTAAGTATACAAATCAGTACAATACTTCCATACTCTGCTAAAAAGAAGAAAACAAATATAACTGCAGCGTGTTCTGTCATAAATCCACTAACCAATTCTGATTCCGCTTCAGCCAAGTCAAATGGAGCTCTATTAGTTTCTGCTACAGATCCTATAAAAAATATTATAAATATAGGGAATAAAGGCATTATAAATCATATTGCTCTTTGAGCTTCTATAGTTACAGTTAAATTTAAACTCCCTGTTAATAGCACCACAAGTAGTATTGCTGAACTTAATATAAGTTCGTAACTTATTAATTGAGCTGTACTTCTAAGTGAACCTAAAAAAGCGTACTTAGAATTTGCAGATCAACCGGCTAATAATATACCATAGGTAGCTAGTGAGGATACAGCTAGCATATAAAGTATACCTAAGTTGAAATCTCATAGCGCTAAACCAGGTCCATAGGGTACTACGGCAAATCCTAGTAAAGAAAAAATTAAAGTTATTATAGGACCTAAAAAGAATAATGCTAGATTTGCTTGTGTAGGTGACACATACTCTTTTAAAATTAGTTTAAGAGCGTCTGCAAACGCCTGTAGTAAACCATAATATCCTACCACATTAGGACCCAGCCTTCTTTGCATACTTGCCATTGTTTTTCTTTCGGCTACTGTTACAAACGCAACAGTTAATAATACGGGTACGGTAACTAATAAAACTTCAATAATAGAAACAATTGTGGTCATATATAACATATTTAATGTAAATGAGATAAAACTAAAAATTATTTAAAAGATGTGTACCTAATAAAACTTAAATAGATTTTAAATATAATGTAAAAAAAAATAATTTTTTTTTATTAATAAGAAAAAATTATTACAAAAAAACATATAAAGGTAAAACTCATAAATTATTTAAATAAAAGTCCTATTATGAGTCAGAAGATGATCCTGATTCACCTTCTCTTAGTAAATTTTTTGCCATCTCTAATATTAAAAGTTCCCTAGGCTGTTCATTCTCACTTTTTTTAGGGAATTCTTTATATGCATGCAATATGGAAGATTTACTTAATTGTCTGATAAGGGCGTTACGCTCGCTAATCTTACCTTCTAGATTTAATATACGTTCCTCTAGATATTTTTCTAAATGAGCAGTTTCCTTCCCGTTATCTATAGCATATAAAAGAGAACCCCTGGCTTGGTCAACGATATCAGCCATATATCGTATAGTATCAAGCTGAACATTAATTAGTTCAAATTGCATTATAGGGTTAAAACCTAAGTAAGATAACGAAGGTTTATCCATTTTATTGCTCTTAATATTAATTTCACACATAGCCCCTGGTTCTGATTTACCACTGTCTAAGGAAGGAGCACTTGCAGTTTGATTATTCATTTTACATATAAAATCTATATTGCAAGGTGAAATTAATATATAAAATAAAATATCAGTAAAAAACGTTACTAAATGAAAAAGACAACTTAAATTAGCATTATAGCATTTTAAGCGTAAACCACGTCTTACTAGAAATTTTGTTGTATAAAGTACACTAAGTAAAATAATCAATAAAAAATTATTATTTAGTGTATTTGTATATGGAATCACTATGTATGTTATGGCACTAACCAGTATATATAAGGCATACGATGTAATAACACCTGTATCCAGCTTACTTATATCCTTACTTAGTGATAGTAACGCTTTTTCTAATCCGTATGGACCTACTAATTCAATAGAACCTTTATCAATAATTTTAGTTGTTTGTCCTCCTAGTTTTAATATACTATTTGTCACGTATTTGTTATAGAACATTTCAATTAAGAAACGCTGATTAAAAAAACTAAAAATATTGTAACCCAATCTAGATAATTTAAAATTTGTTAATAGTTTTGGAACAAATTCTGAAAATATAATTGATAAAATACTTAATGATAAAGTAAATATTAGAGGTAAAATTTTAAAAACAGTAGGTACAGCGAATTCAGTTTCTAACATTATTTCATGAGAAGGATGGGTAAACAAACTATTGTCATCAAAAAAGTTACATCCTAATCCTATAAATATGTCTTTAGTCACATAACCAAAAAAAATAGAAAAAATGGCTAGTATAACTAAAGGAATACTCATAAAAATACCTCCTTCGTGAGCATGTTTGTAGTTTACAAGAGGTCCATTAGGATTAGTTAAAAAAGTTAGATATAATACTTTTACAGAATAAAGTGTAGTAAACATTGCACCTATTGTTGATATAAAATATACTACGGTGCTAGAAAAATAGAACTGACCATATGCTGATTCAAGTATAAAATCTTTAGAATAGAACCCAGTCATAAAGGGAAATGCTACTAGACTTAACGAGGCTATTAACATAACTGAATATGTTAAAGGTAAAAATGCTTTTAATCCCCCGTATTTTCTAAAATCTTGATTGTCTGATACAGCGTGAATAACAGCTCCTGCTCCTAAAAATAATAGTCCTTTATAAAAAGCATGATTAACTAAGTGAAATAAAGCCAAATTATAAGATGATAATCCTATTGCTATAACCATCATACCTAATTGACTCATAGTTGAATAAGCTATAACTTTTTTAATATCTTGTTGGAATAAACCTATAAGAGAACTAAATACAGTAGTTATGGCACCTATTCATAAAGACAATAGTAAAACTGTATTACTGTATTCTATTAGAGGTGAAGTACGCATTAATAAGTATACTCCCGCTGTAACCATAGTGGCTGCATGTATTAAAGCAGAAACAGGTGTTGGTCCTTCCATAGCCATAGGTAATCAAACATGAAGACCTATTTGTGAACTTTTTGCCATCGCACCTATTAATAAACATATACCTATTAAAGTTATTACACTATTTGACATTATAGGTGCTAAAGAGAATACTGTAGAGTAATCTACGTTACCAAAGGATCATAAAATGGCAAACATACCGATTGTCAAAAAACAATCTCCAACTCTATTAGTTAAAAACGCGGATAAAGAACTTTGGTTAGCTGGTATTCTAGTATATCAAAAACTTACTAGTAAATAAGAACACACACCTACCCCTTCTCATCCTACAAACATTAATAAAAAGTTATTTGAGGTAACAAGTATAATCATCATAAAAGTAAATAAACTTAAATAACTAAAGAATCTCTGATTGTGAGGATCATGACTCATATACCCTATTGAATATATGTGTACTAGAGAAGAAACAACCAGAACAGGTATCAACATTGACACTGTTAAAGAATCAAAATTGAAACCTCATAACACATTAAGAGATTCTGAGTCTATTCATTTAAATAGACTTACATCTACTGATATGTTATTTACACCTACTTCTAAAAAACTAAATATAGAGAGTATAGTTGTAAGTATAACACAAGTACATGTAATTAAATGAGACCCTTTTACACCTACTTTTCTACCAAAAAACCCGGATATAATTGAACCTAATAAAGGCAATATTATTAAAACTAAGTACATTATTTAAATTCTATGGCTACACTTCCTCTTAATCTGTAAAATGCAACTAATATACCTAATCCTATTGCAGACTCTGCACCTGCAATTGCAATTATATATATAGAATAAATTTGACCTAATATATCATCAAAATTTAATGATGTAAGTAGTATTAAAAATGTTATTGCTAATAACATTATTTCAATTGAAATAAGCATTAGAATAATATTTTTTCTATTTAAAACAAAGCCAAATATACCTATGAGAAATAGTGTCAATGATAAATTCATTTTTATTTTTTTTTTATAATAAAATACTTATATTTTTAGTGCGAATATATAATTATAAAAAGAAATCAGAAAATTTCTCTATATCTAAATTATATAAGAGTAGTTATTGGATTTAACGTTAATTTGTAAAGCGATTTTCAATCGATAAATTATTCCTATTTTTAAATTTAAAATTAGAAGTCCTTATCTACCTATTACGGTAATCTTTATAAGTTTGAGCACTAATGCTAACTAATTTAAATAATCATACTGTTACGATGGTAATTACTATTATGCAAGGTATGGTTACAAAACAATAAAGATAAAATACGAAATAAACCTGCCATGTTTTTAAGGGATGTCTGTAAAATATAAATTTAAAGTTAGAATTAAGTAGTAATTTTTTTTTTTACTACTCATAGCATTAAGAGAGGCGCTTAAGGCTGATTTAATAGTTAATAAAAGTATACTTTGTTTACTAAACAAAATATGGAAATTTAAAAATAATAAATAGCTATTCATTGCAAGATTATAATAATCATGACTTTAGTGTAGAAAACCTTGTAATAAACCCGATATCACAAAAAGAAATTTTTTTTATTTTACTTTTTTATAAACTTTAATGTAGATCTAACCCGTCTTTAATGTAAGAACAAGATAATACTACAAACACTTGAGCTTGTATAAAGGCGATACCTAATTCTAGTCCAGAAAAAGCTATGATAAATGCCAGAGGAAACAATCCTAAAAAGAAAAATATAACTCCTGATGTCATTATATTGTATGTGAAACCACTAAGTATGTTAAGCAACATGTGACCTGAAAGGATGTTGGCTGCTAATCTTAGACCTGGTGATATATTTCTTGCAAGATATGATATAAATTCTATTAACACTAGTAAGGGCAATAGAGCTAATGGACATCCCGCTGGTACAAATAAAGAAAAGAATTTTAAACCATGTTTACTAAAACCTAGTATAGTTGCACCTAAAACCACTGTAAAACTTAAAGAAAAGGTAAATATCAAACTTCTTACTATAGACAAACTGTAAGGAATAAACCTATTAAATGCTTTTAACATACTTAGTCTTATTCGTCGCCAAAGGGCTCAAAAGAATTAAATTCTGTTTGTTGTACTTGGCTAGAATCTTGAGCAAAGCTTCTGGTAGGTTTGTCATCTTCTGACAGAATAGGAGCTAGTTTGTTGTCCAGCTTTTCTAATAGGTCCTCTGATTTAACTTGCTGATTTTGTAGTCTACTGATTAATTGTTCAGCGACATCTTTAAAATCTTCATCCTCTAACTGAGAGTGAATTTTTTCTAGCGATTCTAAATCATCTTTTGCACTTTTATGAATTAAGCCTAGAGTTATTGACTTCTCCTCTAGCTGCTTATTTGCATATTGTACTGTCCCCACTAAATCATCTTTTTTAGATTCTCGTTTGTCTATATATTTTGTTAGTTCGGTTGGCTCATCTTCATCATCAGCGATCTCTGATTCTGAATCTCTTAATTCTTTAGTGAAGGTTTCTATGTCTTCATCTAACTGTTCAAATTCCTCGTTCAAATCATCAATTTCTTTGTCCAGATCAAACTTATTTGAATCAGGTGATCTTAATATCACACAGGAAGAAAATTGTGATATTAATACCAAGGTGGTAAATCTAAACTTAGACATAAAAAAAAATTTTTATTTGCATATCTGTTAATAAAGTATATAAGAGTATTGTCATGTAGAATTACAATTTACTTATAAATACACGTGTTGCAAACAAACGAACAAATCTAGGTAAAATATACTTAGAGAAAACGTATATTAACACCACGAAAATAACGAATGAAAATATTACTTGATTTATAAAAAAAAAAGGAACTAATTGAGGCATTATAACATTATGATGATTATGCTCCTTATACAATGCAGGAGGTCTGATAACAGAACCCCCATGGCAAAGGAACTTAATATTAAAAAAAGACAAAAAAATACCTAAAAATCTAAATCAGATAAAGAAAAAAAAATTAATTACTTTATCTAAGTAATTAATCCAGTTTAATGTTAAAAAGTTAAATATATATTATTTTTACTTACACTTTTACACTAAATGCTATTTTTTTATTGTTATTGTAATCAAATTAAAAACTTTCTCTTAAATGCAATAATAAAATAAATTAAGCTTGTTTCTGTATAAATTACAATCTTATTATAAATATGTAAAAAGATATCACTTATTCATTTCTAGCCCTTAATATGAATCGAACATATATCAGAATATTAACAGTATTCCGCTCTACCGTTGAGCTATAAAGGCTTATAGGTAATAATAAAAGAAAATATATTAATTTAAATATCAGGTTACTATGATTCGAACATAGAAAATCCTCAACCCAAATGAGGCGCCTAACCAACCCGGCGCTAACCTGTACACTATAAGAGTTTTTTTTCAGTAAATCTTTTTTTTACCCACCTAAGATTTGAACTTAGACTATAATATTAGGAGTATTACGCTCTACCATTAAGCAAGCAGGTATTTAATAAACTTATTCTTGTAAGGGTGATATTACTATGAGTTTATACTAAAGTTAGATGTAACATTAATACTAGTTTTTACAGAGAATATCCGATTCGAACGGATGTGGTCTATTAAACCAAATAAGTTTCAAGCTTACCGCTATAAACCACTCAGCCAATTCTCTTATAAGTATATATATATATATATAAATACATGTAAATATATATATAATAATTATTGATTCCTCGATGACTTGAACATCGAACACACTCTTATCAAAAGTACACTTTACCTATTAAGTTAAGGAATCTATACGAATTTAAGTTTAAAATAATAAAAAAGATAACAAGAGCACTCAGATTTGAACTGAGAATTTGAAGTTTGAAGCTTCCTATTTTGCCAATTAAACTATACTCTTTATCGATTACAAACATGTTTATAATATTACTTATTATTTGTCTGTATAATAATGTTGAAAGTTCGGAAAAGAGATGATTTGAACATCCAGGTGTATAAACACAATATTTAGCAAATATCTTGCCTTACCTATGGCGACTTTTCCTTTAAAAACATACTATACTAATTTATATATTATTAATATATAAACGAGTTAAACCGGCCACGATCCGATATCTCCTTTCTCGACAAGAAAGTACTTTACCAATTAAGTTATTAACTCCATAACTTATTATATATGCATTAGTTACGAACATTATACTGCAAGTTAATTCTACTATAAACATTATTTCGTTAATGATGTTTATTATAGATAGTTTAAAAAGTTTTTACAAAAAAAAATTAAATATACGGCCAACCGAATTCGAATCGATACACATCGTTTGGAAGACGAACGGTCTACCATTAACCTATAGCCGTTTTATGTATAAATATACTATTAATTAATATTATTAATAATTTTTTTTTTAATTAGTATAAATTATACAAAAATGTGTAAAAAACGTTAAACATGCATTATAAAATAGATTATATATAAGAAACATTAATTCCTGCTTTTTATTTATATAATGTATTAAGGTTAAATTAAGTGTATTAAACTTAAATTAACTTTACTAAGGTTAAATTAAGTGCATTTCTTTTCTTTGCTAATTAAATAATAAAATTAGGTGTATTACTTGATAGTATGCAATGTTAAATTTTATGAAATTTACTTTTTAAGAGATAATTTACTTTCATATAGCAAAACAATGTTAATATCTTTATTAGTATTATTATTATTTTCAAATGCTGTAACTATAAGGCGTGATAAATCAATATTATTCTCTAGAATTGTAATAAGTAGTTTAATATTAACAGCTTTACTAGCATTTAATAATTTATATATTAAACCTTTAGAAGCTGGAGTATCAATATATGGTGGTCTATTAAACATAACTACATTTAGCCAAACTTTTAATATATTCATTTTATTAATAAGTGCCATTATATTAACACTTACTGCATTTTATCCAAGGAAAATCTATGTAAGAGAATTGTCTAGTATATATAGTCTATTATTAAGTAAAATATACTATAATAAAAATACTATTAGTAATAAAAACGGTGAACAATTTAGAATAATAGAGTATAGCTTAATAATAGTGTTTATTTTATGCGGAGCCATATTTTTAATAAGTTCGGCTGATTTAATATCTGTGTTTTTAGCTATAGAATTACAAAGTTATGGTTTGTACATATTATCTACTTTATACAGAGATTCCGAATCAAGCACTTCTAGTGGTTTAACATATTTTCTATTGGGAGGATTATCATCATGTTTTATTTTATTAGGCTCAGCTCTATTATATATAAATTCAGGTACTACCAACTTAGACAATATTTATGTTATAACTAACATAAGTGAAATAGAAAATCTTCCTGTTATGATTATGTACCAACCCTATTATTTTAATACGGCCTTAATTATAATGTTTATTGGATTTTTATTTAAAGTGAGTGCCGCACCTTTTCATTTTTGATCTCCGGATGTGTATGATGGAATACCTACTATAGTTACAACCTACGTGGCAATCGTGGCAAAAATATCTATATTTGCTTTTTTCCTAGAAGTAGTACATTTTACTGATTATACTTTTTCTTCTTTTAATTGAAAAAATATATTTATTTTAAGTAGTTTGCTTTCTTTAATAGTAGGTTCCGTTTTAGGTCTTACACAATTTAGAATTAAAAGATTATTTGCCTACAGTACGATTAGTCATGTAGGATTTATATTACTTGCTTTAAGCATAAACTCTACTGAATCAATACAATCCTACATATTTTATATCTTACAATATAGTATTTCAAATTTAAATGCTTTTATTATACTAATTACAATGGGTTTTTCTTTATATCTATATGTATACAATGATAATAAGTCATCTTTAAACGGTATAGTAGCTAGTGATAATTACTCTCCAATACAATTGATAAATCAAATAAAAGGTTACTTTTACATAAATCCTTATCTAGCAGTAAGTTTAGCGATTACCCTATTTTCATTTGTAGGTATTCCGCCTATAATAGGTTTTTTTGCAAAACAGATGATATTAAGTGCTGCCATTGACAGCGGTTATATTTTTATGGCTTTAGTTGCAATACTTACAAGTGTAATAGGTGCAGGTTATTACTTAAACTTAATCAAACAAATATTTTTTTATAAAAATGATTACGTAAACAACCCAAAACTTGAAAATACAAATATTAAAGTGCATACTAATAATAACAATTTAGAAACAATGACAATTAAACCGTATAATATTATAATTAACAGTTCTTTAAGTACTAGTATATCTATATTAACACTTCTACTTTTACTATTTATATACATACCAGAAGAATGATTCAGCATAGTTAGTTTGTTAACTATAATTTTATTTAAAGCTTAAATGACAACTCAAACATTTTTTTTTATATTTGTACCTATATTATCTTTAATCCTTTTAGGGTTAAATTTGATACTAGCACCACATAATCCGTATGATGAAAAAGATAGTGCATTTGAATGCGGATTTCATTCGTTTTTGGGTCAAAACAGAAGTGAATTTAGTATTTCATTTTTTATATTTGCTCTATTATTCTTATTATTTGACCTGGAAATACTTTTAGTATATCCTTATGTAGTAAGTGCGTATGTTAACGGAATATTCGGTTTAATTGTTATGTTAATTTTCTTCTTAGTATTAACTTTAGGTTTCGTATTTGAGTTAGGTAAAAATGCCTTATCTATTGACAGTAGACAAATATATTATGTTAAATAATATAAAAACTAAGAATAGTTAGATAATGTATGATATTAATATTTTATAGCTAAATAAATAATCAACTAAATAATTGTTTTTAATTAATAATACCTTTATTAATTAATAATACCTTTATTAATTAAAAAATGTTATATGTATATTCAGGAAATGTAATAATATTAATTATTAGATAAGAGGTTAAAATCTTATCTTTGTTCTATTATACAAGTTGCATACAAATTTAGAACGTACTTTCTTTGCAGTACAATAAGTAATTATTATTATTAACATGTATTCATAAATAATGTCTATAAAAAGACTTATTTAACAAGACTATTTTTACTATTTATATATGAACACTTTTTTAAATATACCAAGTCCATTGGACCAATTTGAAGTAAGAAATTTATTGAGTTTAGATGCACCCATTCTAGGGAATTTATCATTGTCCTTAACAAACATCGGTCTTTACTTGACAATAGCGGGTTATTTAATTTCTTTAGTTATATTATTGTCTACAAATAGCAGTACTAATGTGAAAATTATGGGTGGAGATTCTCAATTTAAAGCTCCTTATAGTTTATATGATCCATCAAGCAAAAATCCTATACAATTGGTTCTAACTTGTCTTAAATCGGATCAAGGTACTTATTATCTTGTAGATAAATACCGGGTTAGTGCATGGTTAGTATTAAGGGTTCGTTGTCACTTTACTTATCCTGTCGTAACAAAGGAATTTTTTAAAAAAGACGGTATAACCTATGAGGGCATACGTGTTACTGATCCAGATTGATATCCTACTGTTGATTTTCAGATTAGTAAACATAACGCCAATTCGAGAGGTGTTAATGTTACGGTTTTTAATGGGACTAAAATAGATTTTCATGAATATAACTGAAAAGCTGAGTTTAATAAACGAGATCTTTAAACCAGACATTTAATCAGTTAGTATTTTAATAGGAATGGTAGGAGCTATTGTTATAACAATAAAACAATAATTTTATATACATTAAATATAATAGTACGTTATATAATAAAAAAAAATAGCTAATTGTTAATAAAAAACTAATAATTTTTAGCAGGTAATTACTATACTTATTCTTACATTATTAATACTTTTTAAAACACGTATTACTAGTTAGTGTTATATGTCCTAATATAACAGAAGGCTATAGATTATTAATTTTTAAGTAGTAATTTTATTTATTACATTTAAAAATATTATGTTTATGTTTAATTTTAACGTTAAAAGTAATAATTTACTCCTAATAAGAAAAAGATAACGATATTATATTAATAGCTTATTGCTAAGTAAACAAATAATCAACTAAAAGGATTAATTAATAATATGTAATGTAAAATTTTATCGATTTTATTGTAAAAAAATCGATATGAAGTATATAAAGAAACTATTATGGATGAATTGCTATGTATCATAAAGAAATATTATAAATCAACTAGTTTTGATAAAAACATTGTTAATTTATTTTAACAAATGTAAATCTAGGATAAATCCAACTTTTTAACGAAGTGAATTGAAATATCTTATTAACTTCAGGAAAAAAAATCAAATGAGATTATTCTTCACCTAAAAAATGAAAGATAAAAGTCTTTAAAGTAAAATGGAAATAATCTGTTTGAATATAGGGAAACCTTTCTCTAAGACTAAATAATGATATAGCATACATGATAAGCAACAGAACATTAGTACCGTAAGGGAAATATCTGAAATAGTAGTTTTATAAGCAGCTCAAATTTAAATTCAAAAATGAACGAGAGCGTACCTTTTGCATAATGGGTCAGCAAGTTAATATTAGATGCGAGATTACTTTTTTCTTTTTAAGAAAAATCTTATCCCAGATAAACCAATTATTAAATAATGAATAAGTATCTAGTATTAGACCCGAAGCCTAGTGATCTTACCATGATCAGGGTTATAAAAGCTCGAACAGGTTATCGTTGTAAAGATATCTGATGAATTGTGGTAAGTTAGTGAAAGACAAAACTGACTAGGATAGCTGGTTTTCCGCGAAACCTATATAAGTAGGTAGTTTAAAAGTTATCATTTTTTTTTTATTACTAAAATGAGTAACGTTAATAGATACAGGGATGAATAATTTTTAGTAATTTAGCTCGAAAAAATTAATCTTTAGTTTATATATAAATTATAAGATGTGTGTACACTGTAAGTTTGTAATTCTATAATAAAGCCAACATATGATATTTATGTTATAAGAATTCGGGTATGAGAAAGTCTGTCGCTTAAGTTTATCAAAAACTTAAGAAAGTGATTTGTTATTACTAGATCGGATTAGCTAATAAAATAAAATAAAAAAAAAACTCTGTTAAATACTGATATAATTCTATTTATTGTAAATATATACCTTATTATTATACATACGGATAAAACTAGTTATCTTGAAAATCATTGCGTTACCCACCGTAGTATATAAATAAAAAAATGATAATTACATCGTTGCAGGTACAGAATTGTGATCTCAGACAAATTTTGATTTAAAGCATTGTTTAATAAACATGCAAAATCTGTTTGTATACATTGGGGGATCGTGAAGATTTTATCAGTGAGGATTTGCTCTCGGAAGGGCAACGATGAATATTAAACTGTCGGACATAGTACGATAAGGTTGTATGTCTAAAGGGAAACAGCCCAGAACAAGAGTTAAAGGTTCCAAAATTATTGTTAAGTGAAATTAAGGTAGTTTTTTTCAAATACAACCAGGAAATAGGCTTAGAAGCGGCCATTTTTTAAAGATCTCGTAACAGAGCACTGGTTTATTATAAAAGTTAAACGCACCGAAGATATAACGGATCTAAAACAGTATACCGAAACCTTGTACATAATTAAAACTAAGATAATGAGTTATTTTATTGCAAAATAAAGTAATGTTAATATAAATATATATTTAAACAACTCTATTGATATTGTTAAAATCATTAACAGTTATATTTATGGGGTAGCGGAACGTTGGGTTAATTCTTAGAATTTATATCCTTGATATAAATTATCTTTATAGTGAATTTTTACCATAAATAATGGTAAAATCTTTATAGTGAATTTTTACCATAAATAATGGTAAAATCGTTAAAAAAAGACTATCCCAAGTGATAATGCTGACATGAGTAACGAAAAAGGGTAACCCCCTCGCCTTAAGCTTATGGTATTTGCACAGCAGCATTAAAGTAACGGCCCCTAAGTTTATAAACCTTTCCTAAAGGATTAAATGATGGGTAAATCTCGCGTATATTTAACATTTATGAGTATTTACTACATATCCATAATTAATTTATGAGTTTGTGTACAAGAAAAAGTGATAAATGTTCTGGAAAAAATATATGCTGGTATTTTTATATATTGTATTGACCGTACCTAGACACTACCACAAGTAAGCAAGTAGAGAATACAAAGGCGTTTGAGATAACAATCATTAAGGAACTCGGCAAATTGACTCCGTAACTTCGGGATAAGGTGTGCCATTATTATTAAGTAATAAGAGGAGACATAAAATGGTGTTGTACGACTGTTTAATTAAAACAAAGCACTTTGCATAAGATAATAAATCAAAGTATTGAGTGTGATTTCTGCCCAATGTTGGCTGGTTAACGAATTTTCTTAGTCAAATAACACTAGGCTAGGTTTTGAAGGAACCCCCAATCAATGGCGGCCTTACCGATGAGGGTCCTAAGGTAGCGGAATACCCTGGCCGTTAAATGCGGTCTTGCATGAATGATTTAACGATACAACAGCTGTCTCAATGATTGTCTCAGTGAAATTGGAATAACTGTGCAGATACAGTTTTCTTCTAGTTAGACGAGAAGACCCTATGCAGCTTTACTGTTGCTAGTTATTGAATATAATAAGACAAGTTGTAGTATATAAGGTTATTGATAAGATAGAAGTGAAATACCTTTACTTAGTCTATTATATTGTTGAAATTAGGATTATTATAGGTAGATTTGAAGTTAAAACTTCATACTTACTATAGGTAGATACTATTAAGAATCACCGTAAAGGAAGAGTTCTAGTTTGACTCATATATGGATATTAATTTAGATGTGGTAGTTCCATATAACCTGAGTGACTGTTTTAGCTTCAGTGGAGAAAGCGGAATCATTGGAGGGGTAGCACCTCGCCATTTGCCTACGATTTCTCGCCATTGGCCTAAATAAAACTTAAAAAAGATTCATCCTCTTTTTTAACTAAAATAAGAGGTACCTCGTGGTAAACTATCACGGATAAAACAGCATTCCTAGGGGAAAAAGTGATTATGTAGGGTAGTACTTGAAGTAATATATTTTAATATTCAAACGCTTATCTTAAAGATAAATAGTTTTGCAGTTATCTTATAATCTAGTAAGAATAATATTGCATTTATTTAGGAAACATTAGCTAGTGGACAGTTTATGCGGGGCACAGATCCCATAAAAAGTACCTGGGTGTATCCAAAGTTAAAATTGTAAATTCATTAAAATTTCTTAATGATTTTGTCTTGTTTTTATTGTGTTTATAACCATTGAATATAAGACACTATTTTTACTTTGTAATAGATTATTTTATGATTTATTCACTTATATTTCTATTAAGTTAGATTAATTATATTTTTTTAAGTAAGGTTTTAACTATATGGAAAATAGATGTTTAACTTGTCTTTATTATCAATTAAAGATAAAAAAGATGATTTTTAATATTTACTGTTAAAGTTTAATGGCTTAACCTTGCTTTACTGTTTGACTTACATGTCTATCAGTCGCGTAAGCGGGGCATACGATCACAAGATGCAGAAAGGAAAGGTCTTGGATTTTTGAAAAAAGCTACGCTAGGGATAACAGGCTAATTGCGCCAGAGAGTACAAATTGAGTGCGCAGTTTGGCACCTCGATGTCGGCTTAGCTCATCCACATGAATGCAGGAATCATGAAGGGTACGACTGTTCGTCGGTTAAAGAGCTACACGAGCTGGGTTAAATACGTCGTGAGACAGTATGGTTTCTATCTTCTAGAAGTAATTAGAGTAAAACAAGGATAGCCCCTTCGTACGAAAGGAGTTGGGTATGGTAACCTCTGGTTTATTTGTTGTCTATTTTAGGTAAGTCCGTGTTATATCGTATAAACCTTGCAAAAGGTCTTACGATAAACCGGCACTATTATTATTTTTATCTTAAATATGTTTTTTTAGGCACAGCAATAAAGCTACGTTAGTCATAAATAAGTGCTGAATGCATATAGGCACGAAGTTTGTCTTGAGATACTCTTAAATATACGTAATACAATATTACGAATCGTAAACTTGCGATTGTATAGGTTTTGCTTTAAAGGATTTTAATTTCTTCAGATACAAAATACTAATTTTATTAAATACTAAATTTTATACACTTATTATAGTTACTAGATTACTTTCTTTTTCATAAATTAAGTAATTTTCTCATATCTAACCTTTGTGATACCATTTTAATAAATCAGATTAATTAATAACATATGCTAGTTATTTTTATAAAAAGTGTGTTTAAGTATATTTTTATATATTATACTTATTAATCGTAGTAACAACTTGTAAAAGTTATTACATTGCGTAATAATTATAACAATTATAAAGGTTATAATGCCTCAATTAGTTCCTTTGCCATGGGGGTTCTGTTATCAGACCTCCTACATTGTATAAGGAGCATAACTAACATAAAATAATGATGACAAGCTACTTTTTTTCTTTAGCAAGTATGTTTATATTTGTTCTTAACAAAAAAAATATATTTTTATTAAATATAAAATTGGCTCTAGCTACTCCGGTTACTACTATAGCTAGTCATTTAAAAAATACTACTGTACCTTTAAATTTTAATTATGCAGATTTGCAATCAGAGGAGGGCTGATATTTTATTGACATTCTCATGAAATATCCCTTTATAAGCATATCTTGCATAATAGGCGCAATTATAGTTACAGTAGCATATTTTAAATCGGTTGGCATCGCTGTTCAAGCTCGTAGGGAACTTATCAATGCAAACCCTGTACAAAGGAGTTGAGAGTTGGATAGAATGACTAGTAGGAATATATCAGTAGAATCCCGTTTTCAAACCATCAATGAGATGAGGGAATTACCTTTATCCCAACTCGATTTGGAGGAGCTAACAGATTTCTTCTCATAATGTTCCAGCTAGTCATAAGGTCCTTTTCCATGGGGGTTCTGTTATCAGACCTCCTGCATTGTATAAGGAGCATAATCATCATAATGTTATAATGCCTCAATTAGTTCCTTTCTTTTTTATAAATCAAGTAATATTTTCATTCATTATTTTCGTGGTATTAATATACGTTTTTTCTAAGTATATTTTACCTAGATTTGTTCGTTTATTTGCAACACGTGTATTTATAAGTAAATTGTAATTCTACATTATAATAAACTTACATACTATATTAATAGATACGCAAATAAAAGTAATTTATGAATACTTTTTTAAATATACCAAGTCCATTGGACCAATTTGAAGTAAGAAATTTATTGAGTGTAGATGCACCCATTCTAGGAAATTTATCATTGTCCTTAACAAACATCGGTCTCTACTTGACAATAGCCGGTTACTTAATTTTTGTAATAAGTTTATTATCTACAAATAACAATAAAATAGTGCCAAATGCATGATCTATAAGTCAAGAATCTATATACTCAACAGTGCACAGTATAGTTGTAGGTCAAATAAACGAGAAAAATGGACAAATTTATTTTCCTTTTATTTATGTTTTATTTATATTTATATTAGTTAACAATTTAATAGGGATGGTTCCTTACAGTTTTGCTAGCACTAGTCATTTTATATTAACTTTTTCTTTAAGTTTTACAGTGGTTCTAGGTGCAACTATACTAGGTTTTAGTAAACATGGTTTAAAATTTTTCTCTTTATTTGTACCAGCGGGATGTCCATTAGCTCTATTGCCCTTACTAGTGTTAATAGAATTTATATCATATCTTGCAAGAAATGTATCACTAGGTCTAAGATTAGCAGCCAACATCCTTTCAGGTCACATGTTGCTTAACATACTTAGTGGTTTCACATACAATATAATGACATCAGGATTTATATTCTTCTTTTTAGGATTGTTTCCTCTGGCATTTATTATAGCCTTTTCTGGACTAGAATTAGGTATCGCCTTTATACAAGCTCAAGTGTTTGTAGTATTATCTTGTTCTTACATTAAAGACGGGTTAGATCTACATTAAATAAAGTTTATAATTAATAAGTATAATAATAAAATATTAAAAAAAAATTTTTTTCTATGATATTTTAATGTGATATGTTTTGCGCACGATAGTAAAGTCTGACACTTTTAATGGTATTACTTTTATTGCATTTTGGGACACAAGTTCTGGTATTATATAGAAAATAGATAATAATTTTTTGAGATGTAAAGCCAACATTAAGTATTATTTTAGTAATATACGCAAGAACAGAAATCAGCTTACATATATCCGTTAAAATAGTTAATTTAATTATATAATATATAAATATATTATCTCACATTACCAATTATCTCTTCAGCTGCCTTGTTAGCATCAAGTTTAACCGTGCGTATAGTTAATGCTGTTATGCACGACTCCATATTAAATTTTTCCTTCCTAAACCATCTGACATAATTTACCTAAGATAGAGAGATGTAGTCCAAAAGGCTGTCTATATCCTATTTGTGCTTTTTGTAATCCAACCTGTTATTATGCCTATTACCATGATAAGAGGACTAGGTAACAGGTAATGGAACTTTATCAGGTCTTGTTACTTCAGAGTGATCATCATTAAGTGGATAAAGCTCCAGGTTTTTCTCTTTTTCAGTTTTTTGAACCAGATTGCATTACAAATATAGCATAAGATAACTATAACTATACTCGTTATTTTCTAATTGTTAATTTTTAAGAAAAGCCTTACATTTATGACATCATTTCTCTGGATAAAAAGCCCCTTCAACTACCGTCTTCCTATCTTTTTGAAGCTTTTTATGCTCTATAATCTTGATAACGCCAATATAACAATTACGGATAATACTTTAACAGCATGTGTGTAACCTCTAGATCATCATCCCTTTTCAGGTGCTTCCTCTAAAAAATAAATTCGTTTTTAGATTGTTTTAAAGCTTTTTTTTATGAGATTGGATCAAATTATCTTACATGATTTTCTTTATACAGGCTAAGGTACCCATAAAGATCCTCAATGCATCTTTTATCTTTATCGTGATTAAGACAGTAATTCTTAGAGTCGCGATCAGGGTCTCATGCTTTATCCATAATTTGAGTGGTAAAGTCAGTAAAACGCAGATCTTACGTTTTCTTTCCACATCATGGTACAGAACAAGAGGGTAAACACTTATATAACTATTAGAAGCTAGATTATATTCCAAAAATAACCAATCTAAATTCTTTACAATGATGATAAAAATCAGGGTAATGAAGCTTTTTACCGCGTTGATCTTTAAAAGCCTTTTTTACTTAATACAATACCTTTGTAGGTTTATGTAATTTTATCTATCTTTTGAATTCAAGGTAGATCTTCTTTGTCCAGGTATTTTTATCGTTATCAAAGATTTCCAGAATTATATAAGATATTTTATTGTTTTCGTTATAGTGTTGAGGCACTATAGTGCAAACAAGAGTTGTAAATACCATCATGAGTAGCGATAGAGCGTATATGACTGTAGATTGCTCCAATACTCTATCTGCAATTGACATATCTGCAGCTTCATCAATCCACTTTTTTATTTTTCCAACCTCCGTAATGTGAGCCAGGTTGATTTGTATTATAAAATCACTCTTGGATGAAAAAAGGCCGTTGTTAATTTTTGAGTGAGGTAACCTAAAGACAGGTAATAAATGGCTTTTGCAGTGTAAATAGATAAAAGGCTTTTTGCAAAGGCTGCACATAAAAGCTGAAGGTTTGTTTGTATCACATGATAAAAAAGTCTATGATAAAGTGTTTAAATATTGCTCTTTATGAATCTAACTAATACAACAGAGGTAGAAAAAACTGATTTATCTGAAGATTAGTAATATTGAATATAACAAGATTTGTTATAAGCAAAGTTTGCAACAAACCATAAACAAACATTGAAACATCATACCATGTAAAAAATGAAAACCAAACTCCATACATTTTTAACTATGAAAGTCTATAAAACAATTCCCATCAACTTTTTATTATGTTTTTTCATGTTTTTTTTCAATTTTCTTTTGATATTTTCTTCATCTTGCCTCCAACTTTATTCTCCCGTCTCAATTTTTAAGGGTCAGGTATAAGAATTCTTGCCTTTTGCATTGCAATGTAATGAAAGAGGTAATCAATCTCTCTTTTATGTTGCTGAACATTGAACACACAAGGCTCAGTATATGCTTTAGCATCATTGAAGATTTGTAGAAGATCTGGTTTATTTACGCTGTAGTTCCCATAAGAAAGTTGTTTAACCTCAGAGGGAATGTCGGTAAGTATAACCCTTTGAAAGTTCTGGTTGAATCGAGCATGTGGACGTATATCTGTATGCAGCTTTTCGTACTGACGCTGGTTCCAGTTCAAAGGTTGGTCATCGTCAACATAAGGGTTGTATTCATCAGTTTCCATGATTTGAGTAAGTGAAGTGCTGTTGCGAAAATTCGGGATATTTTGCAGGTACTCATGTCTTGCATGATATTCAAAAAAACCGATGTCAACCCCTCTTTGCACCACAATAAAGCACTCTTTTATCTCTTCGCTTCCTTCTTCAATTGTTTTTTGAAGGTATTTCGTTGCTTGATCCAATGCTTTTTCAAAGTGGTCTCCACCAGTTTTCTTCAATTCCACATATAGATGTGGAATGGGTTCACCTCTTTCATCCAACTTTCTGATAAGGTAATCTGGTTTATTTCCAAGATTCACATCAATAACTTCAGCCCCCAGGCTGAAATCATCAGATTGGAACACTTTTTTGAGCATGGTTCCCATCCAGGTAGAAACATGATGTTCCAGGTATTTGGGACTTCCATCTTTGTTTTTGGTAGGGGGTACCACAATATCTTTCAAAGCTCTATCAACAGAGGGAGAAGCAGTGTATTGAGGGATGTTGTTGTACTTCATCTTGATTGGTTGTTGATGTTGATTGATTCTTGATCGTGATTGGTTGTTGCTGGTGATTGGTTGTTGATCGTGATCGGTTGTTATGTGATGTATGGTGTCTGATGTGCGGTGGTTTGAGTTTGAAGAAGGTTAAATCTGGTAAAGTTAAAGACTATATATACATTAACAAACAGGTCACATGACTACCCTTGATTTCAAAGCAAATCACATTATACTATGATTTCAAAGCAAGTTGCATCATAGTGATGCAATTAACTTAAACATTGCATAAGAAAACCTGTTCTTTATCACTACCCTTTAATGAGAAATTTATTTCAGCCAATAGATTTTACCCACAACTAGGCAACAATGGGACAAAACTTGTTTTTTATAAGTACCATTGCAACATTGCAAGATTTATCAGGTTTGTTTATTAATTTATTGCATCATTGCGCGATTTATTTACTCTGTTTACGAAACACGTAATTGGCTATACACTTACGTTGTCGGCTAGATAAAGTGGAGCATTTTGCATAATCGCTTTAAAATCAAAATTGTTGCCTAACTTAAGTGGAACTTTTTACGTCATTGCTTTGAAATAAAAGCTGCTGGCTAGATAAAGTGGGACTTCTTACATCATTACTCTGAAACCAAGATTGCTGCCCAGTAAAAAGTCTAACTTTTTACCTCATGACTTAAAAATCATTTTTACTTAAACTGTTTATATTTGCAATCACTTTAGGTTTAATAGTTTTAACTCTCTTCATTCTAACATTACGAACCAATAACTGGAAAATTCATAACACCAATTATTCATTACAATGCATGAGTTATTTGTCACAATGGAGCAATCAATGTAAGAAGCTATTTCTACCATTTGTCATAACATTCCTCCGTCATTGCCCCCCCTGCACTCTCTTGTACCACAACAGTTACCTTTTACTCAGGACTATCTTAAGTCGCCTTCAATCAATGAGAAACCGAACGCCTTATCAGGTTGACTATTACATGCTATGTAATTGGCTTTTGTGGACAGCAACTTCCACAAAAGCTGCAATTTCTGGTGTGATTCCAGGAACTGCAATCATTTCAGTAAAACATATTTTTGCGATAACTCCTCTGGCTTTACTTTCCCGCGACGAGACTACTTATGACGACCTGGTAACCCCTGACTTTTATTGGTGTGGATTGTTCCAACCATCACTTTACAGAAACGACTTTAAGGAATCTCCGATGTTAGTTATGGAATGTAAAAACCCCGCCGAAGTTAATCTCGTGCGGTTTACGTTTCTCAGCTTAGTCAACTTATGCAGAAAAGCCATCTCACACAACGAGGACTGCAACTCAATTTGTGCTGTGGAAACCAGTGTACCTAAATTTGTTTGCTTTGAGTACTATGTGGACTGGAAAAATGATTACAAGAAACCAAAAAGGGTTGTGTATAGGGAAAAAGCTGCGAATATTCCACATAAGTTTGCGCCAATTATGCCTTTAGAAGAATATGCTAGGAATACGGAACAATTGGCCTGGAGACTTAGCATATTTTGAAGGGTGAAATATAGAAGAATACAGGGCATTCTGTAGCAGGATTATGATAAGAGTATCAGGCATGGAGAGGCCAAATGAATTCGGCCTCCAAATTTTCGACTTGTCTGAGTTTGGTGAAGGCTTAGTAAAAGTAAGAGTTGTATAAAGGAAAAAAACTAAATTAAAGTTTTGTTCTGAATTTCGGCTGTAATTAAAGTGAAAGTTCAATTTTCAATCTAACCTGGGTAAAGATTTTATATTTATAGTTAAAATTACTTATAAAATTAATTAAAAAAAAACAATATTGTTTTTTTATTAAACAACGACGCCATAGCTTTGATACTTAATTGCTAAATCTACTTTCGTTAAGTAATTTTAAATAAGAGGTCTTCCTTAGCTTACATGTAATTTTTAATAATATCTGACAATACTTTATACAATTACTTATAACATGGTATCAATATTATTAAGATCCTCAATAATATACCGATAAAAATAAAAATAATCATACAACATCTACGAAATGTCAGTATAATATACCAGCTTCTAAACCTAAATGATGGTTTTCAGTTAAGTGATAAGCTAACAGACGTCAAAAACCTACGGCTAAAAATATAGTTCCTATAATAACATGTAGACCATGAAAACCTGTTCCAAAATAAAAACAAGAACCATAAGCTCCATCTGTTAAAGTAAATGAAGAAACTGAATATTCTATACCTTGGAATGCTGTAAAAACTAAAGCAAGAATTATAGTGAATAATGCCCCATATAAAGCTCCGTTTCTATTACCTTGTATTAAAGAATGATGAGAATAAGTAATTGTTACACCAGATGCTAACAATAAAACGGTATTAAGTAATGGTAATTCAAAAGCATTAATAGCCTCTATACCTATAGGAGGTCATTGAGCACCTAATTCTACAGTTGGTGATAAAGCACTATGAAAGTAAGCTCAGAATATGGCTAAGAAAAATAAAGCTTCAGATACTATAAATAAAGCTACTCCCATGTTTAATCCTTTTTGTACGGCTAAAGTGTGATTACCTATATAAGTACCTTCAGAAATTACATCTCTAAACCAGAAAAACATACTAGACATCACTAATACAAGTGCATTAAATAACCAGTAACCTGCATAATCAAAACCGTGCATAGTTAATACACCTGAAGTAGTTAAATTTAGTAAGCTTATGCACGTAAATATAGGTCAAGGCGAAGGAGATACTAAGTGAAAAGGATGGCCTTGAAAAGCACTTCTATTTTCAATTTTCATATTATACGATTATTAGCTCTAAAAATGTATACACTGTAAATTTAAAAATATTAGACTAAAAAAATAAATGCTAAAACTAGTATTCTCCTCTAATTAGTCTACTTCTGTGTCAGGCCAAAAAAAATACTTTGGATTTTCTAGGTAGATTAGATTTTTTTGTTTCTACTATTGGATCAATAAAGCTTTCACATTCTATAATAATGTGCATGTTTTTATAAAATATAAACCTATCCGTGGGTGATAAATTTTTAACTGTGAAATACCTCATAGATTCATGATTAGCTAGTAAGGGAAACTTAGTTTCCAGTAAAGAAACACACCCTCTAGAAATTTGCCTATAATAATCGCATAATTTTGATTTAGACCAAAGCGGTCTTTCAGGTAATTTCCATTCAAAAGGATTAGGTGTAATTGCCATATAAATACAGCTAGTTTCAAGTGTAAATGTAAGTAAGTATAGGTATTCTATACCAAATAAAAAACTAAATGAAGAATATATTACTACAAGTAATACAGTTAAAAATCCAGGTTTGCCTTTATTTTTAACAGAGTAAACAACATAAAGACTTACAACACATATTAAAGAATAAGCTATAACTAAAGTATATAAGTTAAAATAGTTAACATTATATCTTAGAATATATTTAATTATACTATATTGTGCTGCACTTATAAATGAAGGTAGAATTTTTATAAAAAACAAAAAAATTCTTATGTTATTAGCAAACCCGAATAAATGTATTAGTAATAATAATCCAGATAACTTTAAACTGATTATGATAAAGATCATAAAGTATATCATGTTATTCATATTGTATGATTTTTAGCTCTAAAAATGTATACACTGTAAATTTAAAAATATTAGACTAAAAAAATAAATTGTTCGTTTATTAAATATAATATTATTATTTTACCTAATTATATTATAATAGTAAAACAAATATACTAATAACTTATTGATTTATCAATAAACTATTAATAATTAATGTAATTAATTTATTATTTATTTATCAATAAACTATTAATAATTAATCTAATTAATTTATTATTTATTTATCAATAAACTATTAGTAATTAATCTATTTAATTGATTACTTATTTATCTATAAACTATTAATATAATGTTATTAATATTGTTTTACTATATAAAAATTACTTTACACCCTTTTCATTACATAAATCTATTATATTAATAGATAAAAATTAATTAGATTTTTTATTAATAGTTTATTGATAAATCAATAAGTTATTAGTATATTTGTTTTACTATTATAATATAATTAAGTAAAATAATAATAGTAGGGTATGTAGTTTATAATGACCTAATGATTTATCCCTTACTTGGTTTCTTCTTTGTATTGTGGGTATCGGCTAAAGGAATGGTGGATAAATATCCAACCGAAGATTATATTGACAAAGTTGTTGATGGCGATAGTGATTCAATAGATACTTTTACTAATAATATAGTTACTAGTATACCTGATATTAATAGACAATATTATACTAATAAAGAGGGTTTTACTGAAAGTATTATAATAAGTAAAAAACCAAAAATATAAAATATTATCTATGGTCCTTTCACATATTAAATTTAAGAAAGAATCACCTGCCTCTTCTGGACCTCCATCCCCAGCATACAGCAGCTCGACCGGGTCTTTGGCTTTGACTCCTACGTCGACACTTGAGTCAATGAAAAAAGTTCGCATTCTAGCGTTACTGAAGGATCAAGATCTCGAGGGCGACCCTCTCATCAACGAAATCCGTGAATTGCTTCGCAAAACCAACAAGACTGTCTGCCTTCAGCTTGCGTGGCAGAGAAGGAGCGCGAAGCCCAAGACAGATTCCTTACTCCACTGGGTATTTGCACTGCCAGCATTACAAGCCATGCGAGCGAGGGAGAGCCTGAAGGTTACTGACCTCCGTATGGGAGAGAGAGAACCTGAAAGTTACTGACCTCCGCATGGGAGAGGGAGAACCTGAAGGTCACTGATCTTCGTATGGGAGAGGGAGAACAGAATATCTCTGCCTTCCATCAACCAACTATTCCCATGCTCAAACAACAGCGCTGGCTGCCCACAGTCGTTCCCCCATCCTGAGTCTGTCGATTTGCCGACTCAAGACACGGCTTCCATGCTCTCAATGGATACGGCGGTCCAGTGCTTCATCGTCTCAACACCCAGGTGCCATCTTCGTCTTCGTCGGTAGCCTCGGACTCCAGCTCTGATGGAGACTCCATGTGCTTCACACCGAACACCAGCCGAGCGTCATCCGTCAATCGAACACTTCATGAGAGACGAGACTCCAGAATCTCCAACTCAGCTCGTGTTGTCAAACGCTCGACCCAGAGAAGGCCGTCCACACCAGTCACCAGCGGCATCGAACAAAAGTCCAAAGACAAGAAGACGGCAAAAGAGAAGCTCAATCGTCTCAACCAAGCGACTGTGCTCACCAACGCCGAAGACACAATGCACCTGTACTTCGGCTTCGACCGCAACGAGCAAAGCGGCGGCAACGACAATGGCGCCGGACTCAGTGCCAACAAGATCAACGTCCAGCGCGCCCAATTCGCCGTCTTCCATCATTACATCCACAAAGAATACTGCAAAGCCATCATTACATTCACAAAGAATACTGCAAAGCCATCAGAAGCGGCAAACTAGCTGAGTTCCAGGCAGAAACAAACAGAATCGCTCAGAATGCGATCGATGAAATCACACCTCCCTTCGAAGGCGGCTTCCTGGGGTCTTCCGAGCCACCTTGCACTCACGCCGATACGAAATCAAAGGAGTGCGAGACTCACGGCCACCCAGACTGGCGAGCTTGCAGAAGGGGTCACGCTACAGCCACCTTCCAACAGAATGAGGCCGCATACCTTAGAAGGCTCGGAATCACGAAGGAAATGGCACTTCTCGGTGCTTCCACTGTTGGATCCTACAAAACGAGGCAGCATACTTCAGGAAGCTCGGAATCACGAAAGACAGAAGGAGGAAGCTGGGCATCACTAAAGACAGAGAAGGAGCGCGAAACCTAAGACAGATTCCTTCCTCCACTGGGTATTTGCACTGCCAGCATTACAAGCCGTGCGAGCGAGGGAGAACCTGAAGGTCACTGATCTTCGTATCGCCTGCGCGCGATGGGGTACCGAATGGCGTCGAAGATCTGAGGGTTCAAGCACCAGGCCGCTCTCTGGAGCTGCGATCAGAACGATCATGAATATACCAGAGATTCAATACCTAGGCCAGGTCCCTTGGGGCGAGATGTACTTCCTGGAAAGGGGCCAGATGTCACCCTACAGTGAATGGGAGGCAGAGATGGGAACGGAACTCCAGCTTGTCCTGCATCATGATTATTTGGTGAACGGAACTCCAGCTTGCCCTGCATCATGATTATTTGGTGCTTGCGGAAATACCCGCACAGCCTGTAGAGCGTACACCGGCCGACTTAGGAGAGGACAATATGCAGTATGCTCTCTGTGGCGTTGTTCTAACCTGTGAGAAGGACTTCCAGGAGCCTTGCCTTTTTCATCCTGGTAAGTTCGAGATTCACCAAAAAGGATGAGATTTTTCGCCAACTGATTACCGGTATAGGACGAAAACAAGTACCCTCGATTCTAGATGATGACACAGAAGAGTGTTCCGACGACGAGACTGATGATGAAGGCTCCATCACTTCCAGTCAGAGGGAAGCCGATGATGAAGGCTCGATCACTTCCAATCAAAGTGATTACACATACCTTTGCTGCAACCGTCGAGCATGCGAACCCGGCTGTGTCGTCGAGGCCACGCACTTGTCTTATCTCGAGGTGAATCCTTTCCAGCAATGGAAGTCTGCTTAGGCGCAGCCCGAAGCGGGATACGAATCGCCGTCAGTCTCGGAAGATTGAGCTGAGGGAAAGAGGTCTGCTTTTTGGTGTTCGGGACGAATAGATCGGCATTGCCTCACGGCATAGAAGGGGTAGAAATTCTCAACTCGAATTGGTAATGTATGGTATAGTGTAAAGATTTTAATGTCGACAGTAGATACCAAAGTAGTGGTACGAGGCAGCATACCTCAGGAAACTCGGCATCACGAAAGAAATGGCACTATTCTGAGTCTTTGCTGATGGATCAAGACATGTTTAGACTGGAGATGAAGAGGCAGAGATGGGAACGGAGCTCCAGCTAGTCCTACATCATGATTATTTGGTGAACGGAACTCCAGCTAGTCCTACATCATGATTATTTGGTGAACGGAACTCCAGCTAGTCCTACATCATGATTATGGTAGGCAGAGGATGCCGACTCCGACTATGGCTCTCCTGATGGATCAAAACATGTTTAGACTGGCTCTCCTGATGGATCAAAACATGCTTAGACTGGAGATGAAGAGGCAGAGAAGAAGCGCGAAGCCCAAGACAGATTCCTTCAGAGAAGAAGCCTGAAGGTCACTGATCTCCATAGAGAAGGAGCCTGAAGGTCACTGATCTCCGTATGGGAGAGCTTGAAGGTTACTGATCTACGTATGGGAGAGCTTGAAGGTTACTGATCTACGTATGGGAGAGCTTGAAGGTTACTGATCTACGTAGAGAAGAAGCGCGAAGCCCAAGACGGATTACTTCCTACAAAACGAGGCAGCATACCTCAGGAAGCTCGGCATCACGAAAGAAATAGCAGAAGCCACCTTCCGACAGAACGAGGCTCGCTGTTGCTCAATGCCCGAATCCTCGTGGTCTCTAGAACACTACTGACCGAATGTTTGTGCTTAGGTAGTGATCGGCAAAATTGACGAGCTTACTTACACCTGCCCGGACGAATCCGAGGAGGAAAAGATTCTTGGTCGAGAAGAGTCACAGACCGAGAAGAAGAAAGGCAAGAAGAAGATGACACTTCTGCCCGACCAAACCACGATGGATGACTTATTCGGAGTCAGTTCACAAGATCTATTCAACAGCCAAGTGGGGAGCCAGTTCACAAGATCTATTCAACAGCCAAGTGGGGAGACAATAATTGCCTCTGGGCCAAGTGGGGAGACAACAAAAGCTTTCTCATTCTCAGCCGCCATCCATTTTCTCAAGTTAGTAAGAAGCTTCGTAGATGTCTTATCCGGGTACTGTTCCAAGATAGCAGTCTCAAGAGTCTCCCAGTCGCAGTGCTTGTTGCGTTTACCCTTGCCAGGTACAACCGTACCCCCAAAGGTCACGCGGCTGGAAAAGCCTGGGCTGAGTACGAAGGAACCTACTGCTCAGTACGCTGCGAAGATAAACTATTTTAATTATTAGACGAACAAAAATTCTGCTCGATATCGTAGTGTGGGCTCCTAAATAATACTAAATGGAAAAACCTACTTCTATGTTACTAGTCTGGTAATGGTTTATATAAAGAAATTATATATATCTTTTACTGGATAAAAATATGTACGACTTATTTTTGTACAATTATTAAGTCCTTCATATATTATTTAATTGAATTTTGATTACCACCTATTCAATTATTGCCGTTACCTTATTTATGTATCACCTTACATATAAAGTCCTTAAATGTTTATAAAGTTATTCCCTTATTTTGCACTATTAAAAAAAAATTTGCAGGTCGAGGTTAGTATGGTTTAATCGAAGTGGCTGAATTTATACTTTTCTGATACATAACTTTCTACTAATATATATTAAAAAAAAAATTTTTAGAGGTCTAAAAAAGTAGGAAAACCTCTAAAAAATTTTTTTTAGTTCAAACAAATAAGAAAAAAGCTTTTACAAAACACCAATTACAAAAAAAAAAAAAGTTTGTTAATGTAACCTATGTAATCTAAAGAAAAGTGGGCTGCAATTTTTTAATAACCTCAATAACGATCTTATAACTACTGGTAGAGGTGGAAAATATACTAGGTTGAATGGGTAACCCTGTAAAGAGTTTTAAATTTTTACATAGTAAGGTGTTTACATAAATGTATAAGCTGGTAATTATTTTATTAAACACCTGATGGGTTACTTTACATTACCTATCTGAATAATGGTATTATAAAAACTAAATAAGTAACAAAGTACCTTATTAATGGTTTATAAGAAAAAAATTTTTTTATACGTATGTATAATTACGTCATAATTAGATGTGTAATTTCTAACTTTTGTTATAATACTTTCTATTTTAATAAACCTACTCCATCTTAAAAGTCGCTATATTAATATGACAATACGACTAAGGGGCGTATTTACTATTACAAATAATTAAAGGAACTAACTGAAACATTATAACATAATAATAATTATACTCCTTATGTAACATAAAAACCTGATAATAAAACCAATATTAGAAAATTAAAATTCAATAAGTACATAATAAGAGAACATTTATTTTAATTAAAAATATAACTTATTGGCCTATATACAAATATAATATTAAAAAATAATTTTTTTTTTCTTTTTATATAACTAATATACAAATAATACTATGATTTAATAATTAAATTAATTAATAACGTATTTATAGAGATTTTTATAGATGCATCATTCATAAAATAATTTTTTTTTATATCTTTTTCCTTAATAAGCCGCACTGTAATATAAGGCGATTAGGTGCTTTAGCTAGAGTTGTTTTTTCTAGTTATTAATAGTAATATACTATCTTTTAAGTATATTAATACTATATTTACATAGAGCATAAGTTAATATTAACATGATAAGACTCTTTGTCAAGACAATTTAATTTTTTATTACATTTATGCAAAATTTATTTATTTTGAATGAAACTTTTACCAACGGTTTAACTTACAATTTACTATATGTAATATCAGCATTATCTATATTATGTGGTATACTTGTTATTATAAGCAAAAATCCTATAGTGTCCGTATTATTTTTAATAGGATTATTTCTTAATATAGCTGGCTATTTAATGATGTTAGGTATTAATTTTATAGGTTTATCTTATCTACTTGTTTATGTAGGAGCGGTTTCAATTTTGTTTCTATTCATTTTAATGCTTATTAATGTAAGAATTTCTGAATTAGTTACTGATAATAATAACAGTTTACCTCTCGCAGCTATAATAGGTATAGTTTTTAACTTAGCACTTTTTAAATTATTACCTAATAATTTTATAGCTAAAGGATACATTTATGGTATGGGAGTAGATAAAATTTATACAAACACACAAGTAAACAATGATTTAAACTATGGGTTGGATATAATTATTTCTGATCAGTCTTTATACAGTGAAAATTTATCATACGTTACTTCTAATATATGAGACGGAGTGTTAGCAGAAACTTCTCACATAACAAGCATAGGTAATATTTTATATACTGCATACCCTTTATGATTAATATTAACATCTATAATCCTTTTATTAGCTATGGTAGGAGCTATTGTTATAACAATAAAACAATAATTTTATATACATTTAATATAATAGTGTACTATATAATAACAATGTTATTGTTTAATATAAAACAATAGTAATAAATAATAAATTAAGTATTTTTACTTGGTAATTACTTTACTAATTATTATATTGTTAATACCTTTTAAACGTATATTGGTGGTTAGTGTTATATTTACTAATATAACAAAAGGAAACTAAGTCTTTTTTTTACAAATAATCATGTTACTTATTCTTTTATTATTAATACCTTTAATAGGTATATTTATGATTAGTAGTGTTTCCTACGCTAATAAAACAAAAGGCTACTCATTATCAGCTTTAAATCAAATTAAAATGATAGGTTTATCAACCTCAATAGTAAATTTTTTTGTATCTTTAATTGTTTTTTTGTTGTTTAATTTTAGTAGCAATCAATTTCAATTTGTGCAAGAATATCATAAAATAAGCAGCTTTGATTTTTACTTGGGAGTAGACGGTATAAGCATATACTTTGTACTTTTAACTACAATTATTATGCCTATATCTTTATTAAGTAATTGAAGCTCAATATCAGAAAATGTAAAATCTTATGTTATAATTATATTACTATTAGAAACATTGTTATTAACAGTATTTTTAGTATTGGATATTTTATTATTTTATATTTTTTTTGAAAGTATTTTACCTCCTTTATTTATATTAATAGGATTATTTGGATCTAGTAACAGAGTAAGGGCCAGTTTTTATTTATTTTTATATACTTTATTAGGATCTTTATTCCTACTATTATCTATATTAACTATGGCATCTATAATGGGAACTACTGATTTTGACGCATTATACAAAACAAACTTTAATTTTTTAACTCAATTATTTTTATTTTACGGTATTTTTATAGCTTTTGCTGTAAAAACTCCTACAATTTTTTTAAACACTTGATTATTAAAAGCTCACGTAGAATCTCCTCTTGGAGGTAGTATTATACTAGCAGGTATAGTGTTGAAACTTAGTTTATACGGTATACTTAGATTAATATTACCTTTATTACCCAAAGCTTATTTTTATTTTACATCTCTAATATATGTAATAGGAGTAATAACTATTATTTATGCAAGCTTTAGTACTCTAAGAACAATAGACGTTAAAGAATTAATTGCCTATAGTTCAGTATCACATGCTGCTGTTTACCTATTAGGTGTGTTTAGTAATTCTATACAAGGTATTGAAGGTGGAATAGTATTAGGACTGGCTCATGGTTTTGTATCTTCAGGTTTATTTATTTGTGCTGGAGGTGTATTATATGATAGATCATCTACAAGATTAATAACTTTTTATAGAGGTATTACACAGGTAATGCCTTTATTCTCTATATTATTCTTTATACTTTGTTTAGGAAATGCAGGTACTCCTTTATCACTAAATTTTATAGGTGAATTTATGAGTTTATACGGTACTTTTGAAAGATTACCTTTATTAGGTGTATTTGCAAGTTCTTCTATAGTATTTAGCGCAGCATATACAATATACATGTATAACAGAATAGCGTTTGCGGGGTCATTTTCTAAATTTTTTAAATTTAACATACCTGATTTAAACAATAGAGAATTATCTATATTATTGACATTAGTAATATTAACAGTATCATTAGGTATATACCCTGCTCCTATTTTAGATGGTTTACATTATTCTGTTTCTTCACTAATATATTACACTAATATATCTTAGATAGTGTACTATAATAAAAAAAAATATATTCTAGGTATATTTTGAAAATTATATAAATTATTATAAGATTTAATTAAATATAATATTTAATCATAGTTACTATTTGCTGTGATGTTTAATTAAATGATTTTAATTAATAATATAGTTATATTATTCGGTATATTTTAATGTAAAGGTGTTATAACTAATATTTACCATAGTTTTGCATGGAAATAAATAAAATTATAAAAGCGTGTTAACTCAATGGTCAGAGTATTGTGCTACGGACACAATGGTTGCAAGTTCGAATCTTGTACACGTTTATAAATTTAAATTATTGTGTTTATTAATAACTCAGAAAAAGGGACTTGTTGTAAAAGGTTTTACATTTTGATTGCAAATCAAACATAAGAGGTTCAATTCCTCCTTGTCTCTTATTTATATAGTTTTCATAATAATATTATTTAATTCTTACTAGCTTAATGGTAGAGCAGGATACTTCTAATATCTAGATCTAAGTTCAAGTCTTAGGTGAGAATACTAGGGATATAAAAATTTAAATTAATATTATATTATAATTATTGAGATTAATTACTATAATGTATTGTTTTATAATTAATTATTATGATGCATTTATTTATACACTGATATTTATTATAAAAAGATAGTATTAATTGCTTGTAAAAAGTAACTTTTTATAAATAAAAATTCTTAATATTACATATAACATTAAGCCCGGTTAGCATAAAAGTAATGTAACCGTTTTGTAATCGGTAGAAGTAAGTGCGATACTTGCACTGGGCTGTTCTTTATTATTATATTATTAATAGTATGTTTTATTATTAAGGTATTAAAATATAATAATCAGTAAAGTAATTTAAGTAGCTACATATGCGGATTGATGTAATAGTAACATAATGGGCTCATGACCCATAAATAAAGGTGCAACTCCTTTGTCCGCACAATAAAGGTTATAGCTTAATTGGTAAAGCAAGCTGCTCATGATAGCTCAGATGAGTGTTCGATTCATTCTAGCCTTATCACCCATATTTATATAGTTATATATTACACTGACAATTTTTTTTACACATAAAAGAAATTTTTTATAAAAGTATCTACATTAGAGATTAAACACAGTAAAAAATTAATTAATAATGTACTTATCTTTAGTAATATCTATTATAAAAAACAGGTCCGAGTGCTGGAATTGGTAGACAGGATAAACTTAAGATTTATTGATATAATATCGTAAACGTTCAAGTCGTTTTTCGGATAAAATTTAAGACCCACTAGTCAAGAGGTTAAGACGTAATGCTTTCACCATTAGATCTTGGGTTCAATTCCCAAGTGGGTTAATTATATGGTTAATTACTATTGTAAGTAAAACGATAATAAATATTTAGCTGTAATCATATATTACAAAATACATAATTGACTGCTTAATAAAACAACAACCTTTACGAATAAACGCTTTTTTATTAATAGTTTCTTCTTATTTTATAAATTATTTTTTTTTATTTCTAGATTATTATTTTTAGATAGTATCTTTGTAGTACATCATTATGTATTTTTACTTAATAAGTGTTAGAAAGTTTATAAAAATATAACAGTGAATTATAAATAAAGGGGATATAGTTTAATTGGTAAAACTGCGATTTTGCATATCGTTATTTTAGGATCGAGTCCTAATATCTCCATGTTTTACATTAAAAAACTCTAGTAAATAAAAATATTATAAGAAAAGCTCGAGAAGCTCAACCTGGTAGAGCGGAACTCTGAAGATGTTTAGGTTATAAGTTCAAATCTTATCTCGAGCAACTCTTTTAAATAATTAAAAAGGTAATGATGGAATTGGCAGACATGAATAGCTTAGGACTATTTGATTTTTAATCTTATCCGTTCAAGTCGGATTTACCTTAAAATCTATTAGTATATATGTTATATTTTATAGATTTAATATGTATATTTATTATATCCCTTTATATCATTATATATATTTAGATTAAGTATCATACTATATTAAAAATATGTTGTAGACTAATCGGTAAGTCATAAATTTTTGGTATTTAGCTATGAGTGTTCGAATCACTCCAACATAATAAAGGTGGATATAGTTCAATAGGTAGAGCAGCTGTATGTGGCACAGTAAGTTTCCTGTTCGAGTCAGGATATCCACCCTTTTATTAAAAAGTGACTCTAAAATTAAACTTGCTTTATTATAAACTCTACAAAGGTAGCTTTTTTAATATTTTAATTTATATTTTATATAAAGCCCGAGTAGTTCAATAGGTTAGAACATTAATTTCATGCATTAATAATGAGAATTCGAGTTTCTCCTCTGGCTTATAGTAAAGGTATAGTAATTAACACACTTAATTTAATAGGTTTAATTGCTTAATTAATTAGTAAAAAAAAAAAAATAACAACATTAATACCTGTATAATAAATTATTATTAATAATAAATAGAATACATTTATAAAGTGTGTATGTTAGTATTTGTCCACTATACTTAACCAATAAAGTCAATCAATAATTATAACTTTTAATTTATTATAGGTTTTAATTGGTAAAATTAAAAGGAATTAGCTTAATTGGTAGAGCAACCGTTTTACACACGGTAGGTTAGGTGTTCAAGTCACCTATTCCTTATTATTAACACAATCCACCTATATAAGGAGAGCTTAACTTAATGGTAAAGTATGTGACTTTTAATCATTGTAATATGAGTTCGAATCTCATAGCTCTTATAAACAAAAAAAAATTACTTATAGAGGATTGATTTTATATCCAGATTAATATACTGAATGTTTATTTAAATTAAATACGATGTATTAGATTTAGATGATATAAATTGGACCTCTACCCTAAGAAACGCCTAAATAGTTAACCAATTATATAACAGTAACTTTATTCGTATAAAATTGTATAAAGGTATATTATTTAAGTTGTATTATTGTTAAAAAAAAATCATAAAAGATGTTACAATCAGCGAAAATTATAGGAACAGGATTAGCCACAACAGGATTAATCGGAGCGGGTGTAGGAATCGGAGTTGTTTTTGGTGCCCTTATATTAGGTGTAGCTAGAAACCCTTCTCTAAGAGGACAACTATTTTCATACGCTATTTTAGGATTTGCTTTCGCAGAAGCCACAGGTCTATTTGCACTTATGATGGCTTTTTTACTACTGTACGTGGCGTAATTTTTTCTTCTTTTTGAGAAATCATATCACGTAAAGTATTTAATACCGCTAACATTTTATAGATTAAGAGGAAGTATAGTTATAGAATTTAAATAATGGACTTTATCGTATCAATGTTATTAGGAACTAGAATAGGTAACAAGCTAATATACGCTATTGCTGTTAATACTTATAGAATAGGTGATACTGTTATAACCATATATACGATTTATTTCGAAACTATAGGTTAGCAGTTTAAATCACTTTATAATAAAAAAATCAGTATACGTAGTTAATAAAGTATATATTTGAACAGCAGAAAAGAATTTTTTCATTTTTAATATGCATTTTTATCATAAGCAATTTAATTTGTTTACATAATAATTTTAAAATCATTAAATTAAAAGTAAAATACCTTATAAATATAAATATTATAGTTATATAATTAACGAATGAACTTATTTAACAATATAAGAATATTATGTGATGCACCTCAACCTTGAGGTGTGTATTTTCAGGACAGTGCTAGTCCTCAAATGGAAGCTCTTGTAGAACTTCATGATAATATTATGTTTTACCTAGTTATTATATTATTTGGTGTGGCTTGAATTATGGTATCTATTATAAGAAATTACGTAATAAACAGATCACCTATAAGCAACAAATATCTTAACCACGGTACACTTATAGAACTTATCTGAACAATAACTCCCGCTTTAATATTAATTTTAATAGCCTTTCCTTCATTTAAACTTTTATATTTAATGGATGAAGTAACAGATCCTTCTTTAACAGTTTTTGTTGAAGGACATCAATGATACTGAAGTTACCAATATCCTGACTTCACCAATGATGATGATGAAGAATTAGAATTTGATTCATATCTTGTACCTGATTCAGACTTAGAAGAAGGTCAATTAAGATTATTAGAAGTTGATAATAGAGTGTTACTGCCTGAACTAACACACGTGAGATTTATTATCTCATCTGGAGACGTTATACACTCTTACGCTTGCCCTTCTTTAGGTATTAAATGTGATGCATATCCTGGTAGATTAAATCAAATAAGTGTCTTAATTAATAGAGAAGGATGTTTTTTCGGTCAATGTTCTGAAATATGCGGTATACTACATAGTTCCATGCCAATAGTTATAGAATCTTTATCGTTAGAAAAATTTTTAACTTGATTACAAGAACAATAAAAAAAATAGGATTTACACTACAGTGTAAGTAAAAATAATATAAATTTATCTCTTTAACATTAAACTAGATTAATTACTTACATAATTAATTTTTTTTATAAAATATATTTACTATTATATGTGTTATAAAAAACGCCTAAAGTATTTACTTTTTACATAACAATAAACTTTTTAGTATAAAATTGTATAAAGGTATTTCATTTAAGTAGCATTATCATAAAATAAACGATAAAAAATGTTACAAGTAGCTATAACTATTGGAACAGGTTGAGCTACAACAGGATTAATGGGAGCAGGTGTAGGAATAGTAGCAGTAGCTGGACCGGCAACAGCCGACAGTTTAGCTATGGGCTTTATGAGTCTTGTACTTGACAACCATGAGGTTGCAAGAGTAATAGTACAAGTGGAATATTCTGGCCATTTACTGATTAAAACTTTTATAATATGTTTTGCTTAGATTAAGTATAATTTATATTATAACGGTGTTTTTTAGCCTACCATTTTAAAATCCCTTTTTTTTAAATGATATTTGTAAAAGAAAATTTTTTTTTATATAATTACAAGAACAATAAAAAAAAACAGCATTTACACATACTGTGTAAGGAAAAATAATATATATTTAACTATTTAACAATAAACTAGATTAATTACTTAGATGAAGTAATTAATTTTTTTTTATTACTGAGTTTGATGATGGCTCTGATTGAACGCTGTCCAAAGGCTTGACACATGCTAATCATACATAATTTTACAGAAAGGTTTATGTAAAAATTTTCCTCTTCTAAAAAAATTAGGTGGTGTAAAGGTGAGTATAATAAACTTTGTTTCGCCTTAAAGTAAGGAAAAAATTCCTTATAATTCATAAAGAAAAACTAATACGTTTTTTCGCTTTAAGATTTTTAAGTATTTTTCAAGTAAGTAGTAGTTAAGGTAATTGCTTAACTAGCTGTGACTTGTAGTCAAAACTGAGAGGTTTATTGACCACATTGGGTCTGAAAAAACCCCAATACGTATAGTACAGCAGTGAGGAATCTTGGTCAATAGCCTAACGGCTGAACCAGCAATTTGGGGGAATGGAGGTATATATCTCATGATGCATATATACAAATCGACTACGTCGTATAAAGTTCTAAATAGATAATTGATTATGACAGATTTCTATTTATGTGTCTCGACCAATTCTTGTGCCAGCAGTCGCGGCAACACAAGTGAGACTAGTGTTATTCATCTTTATTAGGTTTAAAGGGTACCTAGACGGTTTTTTAGCCTGAAAAATGTACAAAAAAACTAGAGTTTTATATGAGAGGTAAATATTAGGACTATTGGTGTAGAGATGAAATTTTTTGATACTAATTGGATGTATAATGGCGAAGGCGATCCTCTATTTATAAACTGACGTTAAGGGACGAAGGCTTGGGGAGCGAATAGGATTAGATACCCTAGTAGTCCAGGCAGAAAATTATGAATGTTATAGACTAAGTATATAATTAGTGTATAAATGAAAGTGTAAGCATTCCACCTCAAGAGTAATGTGGCAACGCAGGAACTGAAATCATTAGACCGTTTGTGAAACCAGTAGTGAAGTATGTTATTTAATTCGATGACCCTCGAAAAACCTTACCACAATTTGAATAAAACATGTCAAGATAGACGGATTTACCGTAAGGAGCATGGATTAAACGACTTATTTTATTAATAGGTTGTTTTTTCATACAAGCGTTGCACGGCTGTCTTCAGTTAATGTCGTGAGACTTTGGTTAGATTCATTAAATTAACGTAAACCCTTGCTTCATGACATATTGAGCTATAAGCTAATGAATTTAAATAAGCCCTTATTTCATTAGTTATGTATAAGATGTAATATTATAATTACGACAATTTTTAAAAGGGGGGTAGATTAAATTTACTGTTTTTTTTAATAGTCTTAATTATGAAAGGTGGAGTAGTTAGCCGCTATATTGGTTTTCATAACAGGGATCAAGACAAGTCATCATGACCTTAATATTGTGGGCTATAGACGTGCCACATATATCTGGACAAAGAGAGACAAAAGTGCGAAAATTAGGTAATCTCTAAAACAGAATATAAAATGGATTGTAGTCTGTAACTCGACTGCATTAAACAGGAATTACTAGTAATCGTGTATCACTATATCACGGTGGATTTAATCTCACATAGGTACTAACCACTCGTCAGGCGCTGAAAGGGGTATGTGCAATAAGTTTGGTTTTTTATTAAAGTGTAAATAGGTACAGCTTTTACTTACTTATAATGTTGTCAATAAACTAAAGAGATGAGCCAGTATTATAAGTAGGTAGTAACGCTTTTTTGGAAAATTTTCGTATGCGTGACCTTAATTGGTGTTAAGTCGAAATACGGTTCGTGTAGTGGAAATTGCACGGGTTTAATAAACATTAACAATATCTCCCCATAATAAAAAGGAAGGTTCTATTTGTTGGTATGATGGGTTGAGCTGTAAACTCAATAGCTAAGGCTGTCGAAGGTTCGATTCCTTTTCTTCCTAAAAAAACTATACGCTTTACTTTACATAATAGGTTATTTTTTGTTATACCTAATATAGATAATTACTAATTATTTAATAAATTATGTAGATTTTACTCATATTCTATTAACAATACTATAAGAAAATTATGCCTTATTTTTGCTCTGTTTACAGGATTACTAGGTACCGCGTTTTCAGTGTTAATTTGATTTGAATTATCAGGGCTAGGTGTTCAATATATAGCAGATAACCAACTCTATAATAGTATAATTATTGTTCACGCAATTCTTATGATCTTTTTTATGGTTATTCCTGCACTAATAGGAATGTTTGGTCTAATTAATATAGGCACATTGACAAATAAGTTTAGGTTACTTATGTATTTGTTGGATTACAGCAATATACCTCATCGTTTCACTACGCATAGTGTATCAGCAAATTGTATACACGGTCTAGCCTTAGGTTTATGTTCTGTTTGCTTGGTTTGCATTCATAATAATATAGGTACAGAGTGTAGTACTTGCTTATCGCTGGGTCAACACTTACACTCAATCGCCCAATGCACGCACTCTTGAGTAGAATTAAACTATGATGAATTTTTAGTAGGAATCAGCTGTGATTTTGGAGATCCGAATAATACACATGACCTTACTCGTACTTTACGTGAGACTGTGTATTATTGTAATAGGTGCAATGCGGTGTGCTGTGAAAGTTGCTACGTTGATTAAGCGTAGTAGTGTTATTTAGACTTGAATTATCAGGGCCAGGTGTTCAATATATAGCAGATAACCAACTTTATAATAGTATAATCACTGCACACGCAATTCTTATGATCTTCTTTATGGTTATGCCTGCATTAATAGGAGGATTTGGTAATTTTCTATTACCTCTATTAGTAGGAGGTCCCGATATGGCGTTTCCCAGATTAAATAATATAAGTTTTTGATTACTTCCACCGAGTTTAGTGTTATTTATATTTGCTAGTACAATTGAAAATGGTGCAGGTACAGGATGAACATTGTACCCACCTTTATCAGGTACACAAAGTCATAGTGGACCTAGCGATATTTGCTTTTCACCTTTCAGGTATAAGTAGTTTATTAGGTGCCATGAATTTTATTACCACAAAATGTTAGGAAAAATTCATTTCTGAATCTGATTTATCGTAGTTAATGTAACTTTCTTTCCTAAACCTTTCTTAGGTTTACAAGGTATGCCTAGAAGAATAAGTGATTACCCCGATGCTTTTGCAGGTTTAAATCTAATAAGTAGTTTTGGTTCTATAATTTCTGTAGTAGCCATTTGATTATTCTTAAATACAATTTACATGCAACTAGTAGAAGGAAAAGGTGTGTCTAGATACCCATGAGCAACACCTCAATTTTACACTGATTACTTACAACATTTATTATCTAGGGCATACACTAGTTTAGAGTGAGCACTATGTAGTCCGCCTAAACCTCATGCATTTGCAAGTCTACCTTTACAAAGTTAAGTATTTAAACTATTATTATTGATAATTTTATCATGTGTTTTAATAAAATTTTTTTAGCAAAAGATTACTTTTAATGTTATATAAACTTTAATAAAAAATTTTAATTTTTGTTTGTAATATATATAATATATATAAATATAATATTGTACGTTTATAAAAAATCAGTATTTTGTAAAAAAAAATTTTTTAAGACTTCTTTTGTTATGGTGCATTTATACGTATGTAATATGTATATTATATGCAGTTTATTATACTAATTATTATTATAATAAATAACAATATATAATTATACGTAAAAATAATATTAATTACTATTCA